TACCAATAAAAAAGCCACGAAATGCTATAGTTCTTACATATGATTTCTTAATTTATTCAATTTATTCAGAAGTAATTCGTCGAAATTGTACACCCCCTCCTATAAAAAAGGTGCAGCTGGTTCCATTCAGCCTTTTTTTTTTGAAATAAACAACTCGCACACACTCCCTTTCCAAAAAAGATCAATACACCAAGCACTACACTTAGATTTATTGGATTTGTTGCTAAAATATCGGTATTAAATCCGAAACTCCCGGCGTATGGCCAGCGACCCACTAAGGAAACGAAAGAATCGGTTATATTTTTCATATGCTCTCCTCTTATAAATAGAACTAACAAAATCAAACAGAGTTTTGTATAAGTTCGACGCCACTGTTTGGATTGATTTTTTTTTCTGAATTTCCTTATTTAATTTTTAAAAATAAATTGACTGGGGGCGAAGTGAGTAGATCTTATAATTCCTTATCCTCAAACTAGCCCTTCCCCACCTCTAGGGTTTAGGGGTGATTGTCCCAATGAATAAATAGAAAAAAAGAATTTGATTAATTCATTTTATAGGGGCAAAGCGCCGGTATAATGCGAAAAGCGGGGGTTCAAGTACATGGCAATAAAATACTAAAATGAAGTACGTATTTTTTTTTTCAAATTTTTAGTATTAAACAAAAGGATTTGCAAATAAAAGGGCTAATGCCACAACCAATCCATAAATTGTTAAAGCTTCCATAAAAGCCAGACTAAGCAATAAAGTGCCTCGTATTTTACCTTCTGCTTCTGGTTGTCTCGCGATACCTTCTACGGCTTGGCCTGCAGCAGTACCTTGACCTACTCCAGGTCCAATGGAAGCAAGCCCTACAGCCAATCCGGCTGCAATAACAGAAGCGGCAGAAACAAGTTGATTCATGGTAAATTATATTCCTCGTAAAAAAAAGAAATGGTTAATGATACAATCAATTAATGAAGCTTCCTATTTGATTTCATCATTAAGACTTAATTCAGCAAAAACAAACAAGTAATAAGGTAACTAAGAACTCAAAACGAAAATGATGCTATTTCTAAATCAGCAGAACAGCTTCGACATCTTGTTTGTTTATAGTTACCACTATGTAGTTTTTCTTTGGAAATACATATTTATATAGTTTAAGCTCTTCGGTTTCTTTATTCTAAAACACCCTTTCTTTCATCCAACTTTTTATTTTACTTTTTGTTTGTTATCTTCTATATGCTTGACTTGATCTCTTTATTAAAAAATACTGTAAAAAGACACAGTCAGAGATCAAATAGAAATACTTCACGGATCTATCTGTTTATGGTTAGTGTCTGTATCTAACTAATGAGTGTATAATATTACATATACATTTGTTTCTTCTATAATGTAAACCTCCCCATTTCATTTCAATTGAGTTAGATTCTATTATATCTAGCCTTAAAAAATTCCTTCGAAACAGCCATAGGAATTGGCTTATGCTTATAGACATTACATATATCCAAACAAATCCCTCTAATCAACTTTTTTTTTTGAAATCTTTTTTTGTTTCTAAACCTAAACTCTTTTCTTCCTTTTCTTTATAATTATCACACAATTACAATCCCGCATAAAGAATGGGTGGAGGGGTTATTATATTAGCCTAGCTAGAATCGAATTCTATATCAAGATCTTATTATCTAAGACCCTTTTATTTTGGTCAATCGTTGAATTCAATTGAAAGGGGAATGATCCTTTCTATGGAAAGAACGTTGTTTTTTTTTATAAATACATACATGTCGAAAAAAAAATAACAGAAAAATGAATAATAAAATGATATTAATATTATATGAATTCTAATATCGTAATTAACTCGGTAAATCCGAAAAAGAATCTAATATTTATTAGATTCTAGTTGAAAGATGTGATCTAAATAGACAAAATGGGGTTAGGAAAAAGATCTTTTTGATCTCTTTCCTTTTTTCACAATTCCCCAATATCGTATATCTTTCTTGTTCCCGCTCTAGTATCCGATTTGTATATCTATTTAGATAGAAATTCCTTCATTAGATTATCTTGAGTCGCACTTGGGTTTTGGAAAATTTTTTTTTCCAAAACAAAAAAAAAAGAAAAAGCTATTTAATGATGACCCTCCATGGATTCGCCTATATAAGCCGCAGCTAAAGTTGCAAAAATAAGAGCTTGAATTCCGCTTGTAAATAATCCAAGGAACATGACAGGTATGGGAACCACTGAAGGTACTAAAGAAACAAGAACAACAACCACTAATTCATCAGCCAATATATTACCAAAAAGTCGAAAACTAAGTGATAAAGGCTTAGTGAAATCTTCTAGGACGTTAATTGGTAAAAGTATTGGAGTTGGTTGAATGTATTTACCAAAATAACCTAATCCTTTTTTTGTAAGACCCGCATAGAAATATGCTACTGATGTGGGTAAAGCTAAAGCAACAGTGGTATTTATATCATTTGTAGGTGCAGCTAACTCTCCATGAGGTAACTGTATTATTTTCCAAGGTAAAAGAGCACCTGACCAGTTCGAAACAAAAATGAATAGAAACATAGTTCCAATAAAGGGAACCCAAGGCCCATAATCTTCTCCAATCTGAGTTTTGCTCAAATCTCGAATGAATTCAAGAACATATTCGAAGAAATTTTGACTATTGGTTGGAATTGTTTGTGGATTTTTAACCGCTATAGTGACTGAACCTAATAAGATAGCAATTACGACCCAAGAAGTGATAAGTACTTGGCCATGAACTTGGAAACCCCCTATTTGCCAATATAGGTGTTGACCTACTTCCACACCAGATATATCGTACAGCCCCTTTAGTGTGTTGATAGAATATGTTAGAACATTCATATTACCCTCTAGAAATAGAACTTTTAAAAGAATTATTTTGATTCAAATATCTCTTCTTTTTATCGCCTCGCCTACTTTGACTTGAATCGTCTATTTCAAATACTAAAGAATCACATAATATCCCTAGAAATTTTGATCTATTTTTTGCGATTCGTTAATAGTAACCGATTCAATGAATTAATCTATTGAGTTACAAAAGTTATTGACTTATCTTATTATTAATCAACAATTTCTTATATAGCTAGAACGACCGTCACAAAGTGCAGATACTAATTTGTTAAGAATCCATCGGATTGAAGCGATAGCATCATCATTAGCTGGAATCGAAATATTTGCCAGATCTGGGTCACAATTTGTATCGATTAAACAAATCGTCGGAATTCCTAAAGTGATACATTCACGAAGAGCTGTATATTCTTCTTGCTGATCAACGATTATTACAATATCAGGCAACCCCGTCATATACTTGATTCCACCCAGATATGTTTGCAAATGATATAATTTTCTCTTCAACATTGCAGCATCTCTTTTTGGTAGATGTTTGAGTTTCCCCGCCTTTTGTTCTGTTCTCAAATCCCTGAACTTCTGAAGTCTCGTTTCTGTAGTGGACCAATTCGTTGACATACCACCGAGCCATTTTTTATTAACATAATGACAACGAGCCCTTATTGCAGCTGATACTATTAAATCCGCAGCCTTACTTTTTGTACCAACTATTAAAAAGTGCTTTCCCCTACTTGCTGCGTCAAAAACTAAATCACAGGTTTCTGATAAAAAACGAGCAGTTCTAGTAAGATTTGTAATATGAATACCTTTACGCTTTGCAGAGATGTAAGGTTCCATTCTAGGATTCCATTTCCTAATACCATGACCGAAATGAACCCCCGCCTCCATCATCTCTTCTAAATTAATGTTCCAATAGCGTCTTGTCATTTATCCCCACATTTTATTTTTTTTTTTTTCATTTTAAGTACTCTGAAAAAAAAATAATTGTTCCGAAGGAACTTTATCCCGGAAATAGACCGAGCATCAACAGCGCAAATGGCGAATATCTTTCCATTTGGTATTCTCTTTAATACAAAATAAAACGACTGGTTCAATTCGAATTAGTTAAAAGAAACGAATAAGTTTACTCTTAGCAATTTTAAATTCCTGTCAAAAATTTCTTTTTGTTCTTGGATATCCAAAAACGAAAAAATTATCTGTGGTGAAACAAAATATTGCTTATTTCCATTTCCCCTTTACCAAATTATTCTTTTTTCCAAAGGAATATTGTTGTGTTGCCTTGATCGTCGGACAAATCCTTTGAATCCGGTACCAACAGGTATCATCCCACCTAGAACAACATTTTCTTTTAGACCTTTCAACCAATCAATACGACCCCGCAGAGCAGCTTTTGCTAAAACTCGGGTGGTTTCTTGAAAACTCGCTTCGGATATGAAACTTTGAGTATTCAAAGATGTCCTCGTTAATCCTAATAAGATTGCTTGGTAACAGATCGCTTCTTCCAAGGCGCGTCCTATCCGCTCTGCTCGCAACAATCCTATTAGTTCTCCGGGTGAAAAAACGTTTGACATTCCATCTTCTGAAACCAAAACTTTTGATGTTATTTGGCGTACAATAATTTCTATATGCTTATTATGGATCTGCACACCCTGGGATCGATAAACCTTTTGAATCTTATTAACCAAAGAGATACGACTTTGCGCTATGGTTAACTCAGCGCCAATTAAAAATCCCCAAGGAATTCCAATAATTTTGGTTATATTTTCATTCCAACCCTCAACCCTCTTTTCTAAATTCATCGATATTGAATCAATCGAACGAACTTCTAACACCTGTTCTACTTTTGGAAGCCCTTGCGTTATATCACCCGATCTCGATTTTTCATATAGAAATGTAACTAAGGTATTTCCTTCGTAAATTATTTCTCCATAATGGCCATGAACAGTTGTTCCTGGAGTGGCCAAATGAGGCTTGGCCGATCTGATGACTAAGGAGTGATCATGAATGGTTACAATTTGTCCCGATTTTATGTGTGATCTATATTTTTTGTATATAGATCCTTTTTCATAAAAAAACTGCCCAAGGCTAATTATTGAGAATGTCTTTTCACAAGAATTGAGATGTAGAAAACACCAATTCAAATCAAATGCATCAAAAATAATGTTACTACATGGATTGGGATTCAAAATTCTACCTTTTTCATCTATTAAATATAAATAATAGAGAACGTCTTGGAAAAGGTTTTTGAAATTGTCAAGTATTAAATATTTCTTTAATAAGATCTGATTATCAGTCAGATAATAGTTTCGTGAATCAAAATTCGTAATTTTAGCTATTTTAGCTAAAGTCCCTAAGGGCCCAAGGGAATTCCTAATCAAAATAGCGGGACCCTCCTTAATTGATTTTTTTCTCCCATTTTCATATTTCGAACCATTGACTTTGAGGGTACCAATTTGAAAAAAATTCGATGATGACAAAATAAGAAAGGATAGTAATTGCTTATTACTATTCAGCGACGTATGAATAGTCCCGTGATCTTTAATAAGAGATTCCATTTTTATCTTGGAATAAAAAGGATTTCTATTGGGGCAATCTGATCCATTATCAGGATTCAATACGCAGCCTACCCTATCATTTCTTTTTCCAGTATACAAAACGCGGGGCTTTACTAAGTCAACTCTTATGAAATATCGAATCATATCATTTGCCCTTACTTCAACAAAGGAAGCACAAACTTTTTCTATAGAAGAAGTTTTTTTGTTGTCTTGATCCCAATTCAATACGAAACAAGTTCGAACTAATTGAATACTTGTGTAAGAAATTCCTCGAATGGGTTTACCATTTCCGTAAAGAATATAATTAACAATTTCGAGTTGTACATTATCTCGTTCTTGCAACGAATCCTGGGAAAAAAGTGTTGCTAAGTTTATGCCATCTGCTATTTGGTATGGAATTACGGGTCGAACCAAAACAAAATATTTTTTCTTGATAGGTGTGATCCGTTGGACATAGATCCCATTTTTCCATTTTTTGGATTCTTTAGAGTTTTTTTTTTCTATTCCTGACGGTAGCAATATTCCGCTATGCCGAGATATTTTATCTGTCTCTCCAAGAAAATAAATATCTCCAGAAAAAATTTTGAGTTCAATCTTTTTTTTTTTTCTCTCCACTCGGACTAATCCACCTACCCGACTTCTTGTATTTAAAGCGATTTCGGTGTCGACTCCAACGATACTATTGTTTTGTACCATTATAATCGAAGACCCAGGTAAGATATGTACTTCCTCGGGAATGAAAAAAAATCGATCTACTTGAGTTTGATATTTCGTCTTCAACTCTTTTGCTCCTCGATATTCAACCAAATCCTCTTTTTTTACAAAAGAATCCACCTCTACGGTCCCATATTTAGTAATTCCCGAGCCGCTTCTTCTGTATCGAAGATCGTCGAAGTAAGCAATAATACTATTTCTACGTAAAATACCAATTTTGGGTATTTCAACGGAGATACCAGAACAAGGCGTTGGTTCTTTCTCTGCTTCTTGCGAATATTGGAATGGAATGATGAATCGATTTCTTCGCCTCTTCGCCAAAAAATTCGAATTCTCGTGAAAAATGGAAGAATAGATAAAATTCCAACGGTCGTTGGGTATCTTTTTGTCATATCCTGAATAATCAAAAAACCTAACCCCCCCCCCACTAGAAAAATTCGAACTAAAGGATTTGCGTCTCACTCGATTATTAGTCACTGAAAAGTCAGAAATAGATCTTTGTTCTAAAAAACTAGAATAAACATTCATTTGATCTTGATCTTTATGTAGAGAAAAGCGTGCTCGATTAGATTTGCGCGAATTTCCTGATAATATCCATAAATGGCTTGTTTTTGGTAATAGATGGACATTACCATACGAGTATTTTGGGGTATGGTATACATTGGCACTCCAATGCATTTCTCCCTCTGAATCAGAATAAATATGTTTTCGAGCTTTTTCTTTAAAACTTAAAGCGGATGTTCCGGTACGAATCTCAGCAATCACTTGTTCTGATTCTACATATTGATTGTTTTGAACTAAAATAAAACTTTTTTGGGGAATATTTACTTTATGTAAAATATCCCAACTTTCAATACTTACATACAAGTCTCTATAACATATAAAGGCGGGGTGCCCATGCCGTGTACGTGTGGGATGAACCAAATCCTCATGAAATTTTATCTTTCCATTCGAGGGAGCTCGTACATATTCTGCAGTACCACCCGTGAACACTCCGCCAGTATGAAACGTTCTTAATGTTAATTGAGTACCCGGTTCTCCAATTGATTGACCCGCAATGATACCCACAGCTTCCCCCAACTCAACTAGGTCGCCATGAGTAGGACTCCGACCATAACACAATCGACAGATCCAAGAAGTACTCCTACAAATAAAAGGAGTTCGAATATATATTGATTTCGATTGAAAAGTTATGAAGCGATTGACAAGTCCAATCCCAATATCCTGATTTCGGGCAGCAATGCAACGCGGACCCATATATATGTCATATGCTAATACATGACCAATGAGTCGTTGGATCCCAATTTTAGTTTCCATATTATTTTGAGGACTCGCTGAAATACCCCGGATAGTGCCACAATCCGTTCTACGTACAATAATGTGTTGAACTACTTCAACAAGTCTACGTGTGAGGTATCCAGCGTCGGATGTTCGTACAGCAGTATCCACAACTCCTTTGCGAGCTCCGTAGCAGGAAATAATATATTCTGTTAAAGAGAGTCCTTCGCGTAAATTACTTTGAATGGCTAAATCAATCATCTGTCCTTGGGGATCAGACATTAATCCTCTCATACCTACTAATTGATGCAGCTGAGATGCGTTTCCCCTAGCTCCTGAAAAAGACATTATATGAACTGGATTAGAAGGATCAGTCATTCGAAAATTAGTATGCATTTCTTGTCTCAAATATTCACTTGTAGCATACCATATCTCAATAGATTGACGTAATTTTTCTACGGCGTGTACATTCCCATAATGATGATGTTTTTCCAAAAAAAAACCTTGTTGTTCAGCATCTCGGACTAGCCATTCCTTAGAGGGTATTGTTAAAAGATCATCAATTCCTAATGAAATTGATGTAGCGGTGGCTTGTTGGAAACCCAGAGTCTTTATTTGATCCAGTATATGTGATGTATATGCCATTCCGAAATGATCTATTAATCTGCTAATAAGTCGTTTCATGGCATTTCCATCTATCGCTTTATTGTGAAAGACCAGATCTGACCATTGTTCCACCATAAGTACCTCCATATTCCGCTGAGTAGGATTCAACAATAAGTTTTGAGCCGGTGGTTCGAAGACTTCCTTTCCTCGATCTTTATTCACATAGAAATGTGGGAATTGTTATAATTATAAGGTAACAGTTGAACCAGAGAGACAAAAATAGCTATAGCATAATTTAATTACCTAGGTACCATCGTATGAGTAAGCGATACAAAATCCCTGTATGGCTTCTTCTATTTCTCGATAGAAAGAAATATGGCCAACGGTGCTTCGAATGTATATACAAAGGATTTCTTTTTTGACACTTTTTACTATTAGTTTTACTATTAGATAGTGCCCATAAATTTCATGATAGGTACCCAAGGATTCATATTGAACTTCGATTGGAACTTCTCTTAAGGAAATGACACGTTGATCTAGTTGCCACCGGAACCACAAAGGAGTATATAAATTGATTTGTTTCTGCCGATAAGCGCCAAGTACATCATAGAAACTCAAAAAATAGGGTTCTTTTTCTTTTGTATACCAATATTTATATTTAGTATGGTCAACTATTTCATTTTGATAGTTCCTGCGATTCCATGGATTATATCTATTTGCACAAATACCTTGACGATTTCCGATCGTTAATACATAAAGTCCAATAAGCATATCTTGAGTTGGTACGGAAACGGGACTCCCTATAGCCGGAGACAAAAGATTCATATGAGAAAACATAAGTAAACGCGCCTCCGCTTGCGCTTCCAAAGATAAAGGTATATGAACAGCCATTTGATCCCCATCAAAGTCTGCATTGAATCCCTTACAAACTAATGGATGTAAACAAATAGCACGTCCCTCTACTAAAATGGGTTGGAACGCCTGTATACCTAATCTATGTAGGGTGGGTGCTCGATTTAGCAATATGGGATGGCCTTGCATAACTTCTTGAAGTATTTCCCATATGATGGGCTCTTTTTCTCGAATTTTACTTTTCGCAATCCCTATGTTGGAAGCAACGCGCTGCCTTATCAGACCGCGAATTAAAAATGTCTGGAAAAGCGCTATTGCTATTTCTCGAGGCAATCCACATCGATGTAATGAAAGCGAAGGGCCTACAACAATGACGGAACGCCCCGAATAATCAACTCGCTTACCAAGGAGAGTCTCGCGAAATCTTCCCTCTTTCCCTTCAATTACATCTGAAAACGACTTGTAAACTTTATTATAACCATCCCTCGTGGGTTGCCCGCGAATACCATTATCAAGAAGTGTATCCACGGCTTCTTGTATTAACTTCTCTTGACACATTACCAATTCCCCTGGCGTAGATCTACTTGTTGTTAATAGATCAGTAAGAGTATTGTTCCGATAAATAACTCTTCGGTAGAGTTCATTAATATCCGAACTCATTGGCTTACCCCCATCTATCTGAATGATTGGTCTCAACTCGGGAGGAAGAACTGGTAATAGGGACAAAACCATCCGTTCTGGTTCTACATTTGTTCTAATAAAATGCTTCGCTAATTCTATGCGTCTAACCAAAAAATTCCTTCGTCTTCCTATTTTTGTATCTTCCCATTCATTGCCGTTGGAACCCTCTTCTCCTAATTCTTTCCATTCCACCAATGAACGATCTATAATAATTCGCAAATCTAGATCCGCTAATTGTTCTCTGATAGCACTTGCTCCAGTAGATATTTCTCGGTTTCGAAATGTATCAAAGCCTTGAGTAGTAAAAAAGGGTGGAATGCTATATTTCCAGGATTGGATTTCATATTCGATTAAACCTCTTAATCGTAAGAAAGTAGGTTTTTTAACTATGGGCCTAGCAAAAGAAAAATCTGGATAGGTTCCCTATGGGATTCCCCCCTTAAAAATCAGACGTGAGTGTTTCCTCTCATCCGGCTCAAGTAGTTACATCAAATAAGGACTTCCTATTTGGAATTTTCAAAAATTTATAAAGTTTTCTTATAAAGAACCTCATAAAGATCTACCCCTTACTCAAGTTAGCGTCGAAAACCAACCACTATTTCATTGATTAATTCTTACTTTTACTTTCAGAATTAGTTATTCAATCACGATATAAATAAAATTGAATTTCATTGAGTAGTCTATTTCCCTTCAAGTGAAAAACTAAAAGCCCCTCCTTTTAGTTAAAGGGATAGCTTGGAACTCATAAGGGATTCACTTGTCTATTTTTTGTTCCGCTCGGTCATTTAGGTCTCTACTTCACCTCGACGGTTATACCATGATGTCCCTTGAAGCATATATGCGATAGATAGACTTTTGTAACCGTGTTAGATTCGCTTACTTTAAAGGAATCTATTTCAAAAAGAAACAGAACGGTTAATTCTAATTCCACAAAAGAAGTTTATTTGTTAACGAGGTATAACTAGGAATTACTATTCCTATATTAATTGACCATGGATCAATCCCCCTTCATTCATATTTTGATATTTCAAAGTATTGATCACGCCCATACATAATTCTGAGTTTTATGTCCCTCTTCTAAAAAGACATGTCAGAGCCGGGGGCATCCCCAATCAGATTGAATGGGATGACAGTTTATCATTCCGAATCTGTAAAATCAAAATTTGGATCAAATCACACATCGCAATAGACTAGGCTTTCTAATTCCTTAAGGGGCTTATCTAACAGATTTGCAATATAACTAGGAATACGTTTCAAATACCACACATGAGTCACTGGACATGCCAGTTTGATGTATCCCATTTGATATCTTCGTGCCCGAGAATCCGCGAATTCGACTCCGCATTGTTCACAATATTTTGTGTCTTCCTTTTCATCTCCGATTGCTCGATAATTTCCACAAGCACAAATTCCACTTTTTATGGGTCCAAAAATTCTTTCACAAAACAATCCATCCTTTTCCGGTTTATTAGTTTTGTAATGAAAAGTATAGGGTTTTGTCACCTCTCCAACAATCTCGCCATTCGGTAGGATTTTGTTGGACCACGCGCTTATTTGTTGAGGAGAAACTAATCCAATTCGAAGTTGTTGATGTTTATACCGGTCGATCATAGAAGAAAAATAATAATTCATTCCGATCAAGCTCCCTTCCTATTAATCTTAAAGTTTTTCTCAGATAAAAGGAAATGATTCAGTTCCAAAGCCAAAGATCGTAGTTCTCGAACGAGTAGTCGAAAAGATTCTGGAGCATCCTCGGGATTCGTTATTGTTCCTCCAATGATCGTAGTACCAAGTACTTCCTGACGAGATCTAATATGATCAGATTTATAAGTAAGCATTTCTTGTAAAATATGAGCAACACCAAATCCCTCTAGTGCCCAAACCTCCATTTCCCCTACACGCTGTCCCCCTTGCTTCGCCCTTCCCCTAAGGGGTTGTTGTGTAACAAGTGCATAATGCCCACTGGAGCGTCCATGGATCTTATCATCAACTTGATGAATTAACTTCAGGATATAGGACTTTCCGATTAGAACGGGTTGTTCAAAAGGCTCCCCTGTTCTTCCATCAAATATTCTGCTTTTTCCCGGATACTCGGGCTCAAATACCCATGGATTTGCTGTTTGCTTACTAGCCTCATATAATTCAGAAAACACTAGTTTTCTCGAAGCTTCTTGCTCATATCTTTCATCAAAAGGCGCTACTCTATAATGTCTGCTTAGAAAGTCGCCCGCTAATCCTAGCGAGCATTCAAATATCTGTCCCACATTCATTCGTGAAGGTACTCCCAATGGGTTGAAGACCATATCAACTGGTGTTCCATCTTGCAAATAGGGCATATCTTGTCTAGGCAAAATTTTAGAAATGATACCCTTATTCCCATGTCTTCCAGCTACCTTATCACCTACTTTCATTTCACGTTTTTGTGAAATATATACAATAATTGTTTCTGGATTATAACGGGAACCACCTTTTTTCTGTATCCATCTCACATCAATAACTCGACCTCTTCCTCCTATAGGTAGTTTTAGACAAGTTTCCTTTGAAGTGGATACCTGAATACCAAGTATAGCTCGTAATAACCGATCTTCCGGGGCATACGACGACTCTTTTGCTGTCTGAGGTGTTAATTTACCTACTAAAATATCGCCTGTCTCTACCCAAGATCCTAGCATCACAATCCCATTTCTGTCTAAATTGCGGAGTAAATGAGTTTCTAAATGTGGTATTTCCTTAGTAATTTTTTCAAGACCTTGACTTGTTACATGAGTCTGCATTTCATATTTCCGTATATGAAAAGAAGTATAAATATCTTCATATACCATACGTTCACTAATGAGTACTGCATCTTCAAAATTGTAGCCCTCCCACGGCATATACGCTACTAATACATTTTTTCCCAAAGCAAGTTCACCCCCAACAGTAGCTGCACCATCCGCTAAAATTTGTCCCTTTTTAATCCATTTACCTTGCGAAACCTGCAATTTTTGATGCATACAAGTATTTTTGTTGGAACGTTGATAAATAACCAACGGAATGGTTATAGTGTCTCCATTACCTGATAAAACGATCTTATCTATATTGGTATAAATGACCTTTCCTTCGCGTTCAGATATAGCGGAAACCCCTGAATCTAGAGCCGCCTGTCGTTCCAACCCAGTTCCCACAATGCACTTCTCAGACCGAGAAAGCGGAACTGCTTGACGCTGCATATTCGAACTCATTAAAGCCCGATTCGCGTCATTATGCTCAATAAAAGGGATGAGGGAAGCTCCCAGAGAAAAGTATTGGAAGGGAAAAATGCTTCGAAAATGAATTTGTTCCCATGCAATAGTCAGGAATTCTTGACGGTATCGGGCTGAAACAGCCTCTTCTTTCTGAATACCCCGACTCATCGCCAAAGAATTTCCTGCCGCTACCATATGGTATTCATCTACACTTGGTGATAAATAAACCAACTGTAACCTTTTTGATCTTTTAGATATTTCATAAAATGGAGTTTTTATAGACCCCCAATGGCCAACCCTTGCATGAATGGCTAAAGATCCAATAAGCCCAACATTAATTCCTTCGGACGTGTCAATTGGGCAAATACGCCCATAGTGACTAGTATGAATATCTCTTATACGAAAACTAGCGGTTCGCCCTGTCAATCCTCCAGGACCCAAACAACTCGATTTTCGCCCATGAACTATTTGAGTCAATGGATTCGTTCGATCCAAAACTTGAGATAAAGGATGTAGCCCGAAAAATGATTCAAAAGTAGTTGTTAATGGAGTTGAAGTTACCAAATTCTGAGGAGTCGGTATCCATTTATGTCGGATTGCCCCGCATATAGTTCCTCGAACTACATTTTCTAAACGAACCAGAGCCAATCCAAATTGATCCTGTAATAGATCTGCTACAGAACGAATACGTTTATTTTTCAAGTGGTTCATATCGTCAAGCGTACCCATTCCAAATTTCATGCCAATCAAATGATCCGCAGCGGCCAATACATCTCGTGGTAACAAAAACGTATTATTCTGGGGTATGCCAAGATTCAGCCTCCGATTCATATTTCGTCGACCAATCCTACCTAATTCACACCTTTGTTGAAAAAATTTCTTTTGTAATTCTTTACATAAAGACTCAGAAAATACCGGTTCCCCGCCTACACACGCAAATTGTTGATAAAACTCCAAAATTGCATTTTCTCTTGACACAATCTTTTTTTTATCCCTTTCATTCAGGAAAGACAAGAAAATTTCAGGGTAACAGACATTTTCTAGAATTTCTCTTAAATTTGAACCCATAGCCGATGGTAAAACTAGAATAGATATTTTTTGTTTCCTACTCACACGAGCCCATATTCTTGCTTTTCTATCAATCTCTAATTCTGATCTACCTCCCCAATCTGATATTATAGTTCCGATATAGATCGAAATTCCGTTATGGTCCAATTCGGAACGATAATAAATGCCAGGACTTTGCAATATTTGATTAATCACAATTCTGTATATTCCATTTACTATGGAGATTCCCAAGGAATTCATTAGAGGAATATTTCCAATGAATACGGTCTGTTCTTGCATATCTTTACCAGGTTTCCAAATCAATCCTGCGGGTACATACAATTCAGAAAAATAAGTAAGTGATTCATACAAAGCATCTTTCTCTTTTAGCAAAGGTTCTGCCAATTGATATGTTTCTACAAATAATTGAAATTCAATTTCTTGATCTGTATCTTCAATTTTTGGAAACTTATGAAGTTCTTCGGCCAACCCCCAATCAATGAACCTACAAAATCCCTCAAATTGTATCTGACTAAACCCTGGTATTGTAGATATTTCCTCATTTCTATCCTGTAGCATCTTAATTCATTTTACCATTTTTCGAAAAAAGACCACCATCGGCCCACTCTTCATAGAACCATATGGGTCGGCCGAGCAATGATGGAATGTATATTCTTTTTACTGAATCGCATAAAATTGTATAGAATTTCCTATATAGCAAATATGTATGGGTATGCGTGTGTGTGGGGGGGGGGAGTAAAGATAAATTTTCGTAGAAAATTCCAATTTGCAAAGGATACAAATAGGAATGAATTGATCAAAAATTCCTGGAAACAAAACTCCATCACTTCAACTTATGGAGTCCTATATAAACTTATGGAGTCCTATATAGAAGATAAAGAACCCCATTTTTATCTATCATTATGATATTATCATCAGCTTGGGTAGTTGAAATAGGTTCAGGATTCGATCTATTCATTAGGAATGAGATAAAGATAGGACAATTCATAAGAGTGTCGAATTCATTTTCGCACTTAACTTAGATTTCACTAATTCCATTGTTAAAAAAAAATGGAAAAGGGGCAGCAGTCTATTTTTAAATTAGTAAAATATGATTAAATCCCGTGAGAAAAGTTTGATTTATACTTATTTTATACTTATACTTTACTTATTTTATACTTATTAAGTTAAGTTAAGTATTTTTTTTAAGTATTTTTTTTAAGTATTTTTGAAGTATTAAGTACATATATACATGTGTCTATTTCCCTATCTGCATATCCCATCTTTTATCGCACTTCTATTTGCAGCAACAGAAGTGATGTGATGCTATATCTTTTGATCAAATTTTGATTCAATTCACTCAAAAAAAATATTGAATGTCATATTCAACAAATATGAAAATTCATTATAAGATATAAGAGGAGAGGGGATGCACAAATAAAGCATTTAAATGGATATTCGTGCAATAATGTATATTCTAGGGTTTACATAAACACATAATTGTTGTTATAATTGAAATAGAAAAAGAAAGGAGAAGTTTTTATTCTATTCTATTACGAATCGCTCAAATTTTGATGATATCAGATTATAGTAAGTTAAGTGCTGTATATATGTTTTGAAAGGCTATACAATAAAAAGATCCACTAGATCTAAAACGGAAGGATTTTATCCTTTTTGAAAAGGATAAAGAAAACGTAAGATCCAATTCAAATCAGAGAGAAAGGAAAGGGTTTGCTAAATCCCTCAAAAGAAGATTTCCATCTATATCATTTTGTTTGTATCATTTTGGCGGCATGGCCGAGTGGTAAGGCGGGGGACTGCAAATCCCTTTTTCCCCAGTTCAAATCCGGGTGTCGCCTAATCAACAAAAGATATAAAGTCCTTTACAGACCAAATAGAAGTTAAAAAAAAAATATTGCCCGGGGCATATGCGTATCTAGATCTAGGTATAAAAGGGCCATTTATATTAAATTTATACAATCTGGGGATTACATAAAAGAAAATACTTGCACTTTTTTATGTTACTTATGAAAGGCAACAAAACAAACAATGAATCAGACTTTTCTTACATGTTCCATTAATAACAATTTCCTTAAGACTTCTGAAATAGTTGTATATCTTCTTTATACTTAATACTTTCTGATTCTACCAGAAATCAAATCATATAAAATATTGTTAAGAATACGTTTTTTGTATTAGTTCATCAATTATGTCAGAGACATTTTGACTCTTCCCCATGTATTCTGCTATTATGAATTATCAATAATGGAATAATTCCTTCATTTTCATAAAGATAGGGGACATAATTGGCATGGATATAGTAAGTCTTGCTTGGGCTGCTTTAATGGTAGTCTTTACCTTTTCCCTTTCGCTTGTAGTATGGGGAAGAAGTGGACTCTAGTGACACTTATAATTAATTAAGTTGAATAATTAAACTGTATCAATTTGGAATAGAAGAAATCATTATGCCAAGTTTTTGTTATTTTTTTTATTTCGATTTTTCAAAGTAATTTTATTGGAAGACGGTAATATATTAATGATAACTTTTAGATCAAACAAATATGGAAATAATTGGATTCCGATATTACCCGTATTTTAAAAATTTAAATAAACTCAATAGTAAAAACTAAGAGTAATACAAAGAGTGTTAACAGCTCAATCAATTGCTGGAATGTGAAAAACAAGTTTTTTGGTAATGTATAACGAGAAAAACCTCCCTTTCTTCATTGATTGTTTCGAAAGACCTCGATATTTGATCCGTGCTAAGGCTAATCAGAAATATAGGCAGTAGAGGAGTTGCACTTCGACGGTTTCCGATCGATCAGAATCAACACAATAAGTAAATATATTGAAATAAGTATATTGAAAAGATAGAATTGGGATGTTGTTTCTATGTATATATATGTAATATACATATATGTATATGTATCTAATTGGCATGTACATATATCAGGACCATATCTTTATATACTTTCTATAATAGAACTGTATAGAATATAGTAATGGATAGTGTGGTAGAAAGGACTATATGAACTTTTCTACCACACTATCCAACACTATGCAATGAATTAGTGTACTTAAATTAATTGTTAGTTCCGTCCTGCTTATTTCGTTTCAATTCTTTGCTTTTCTTCTTAATGAGAAGCTAATAATGAAAAGTCAAATTAATCATTTTGACTAATCGTTTTTTGACTAATTGTTTTTACGTAGATGATAAGTAAAAAAGCAGTAGGAACTAGAATAAACAGCATAGTAGCAATAAATGCTAGAATATTAACTTCCATAATCTCATCGTTTTTTTGCTTCGCAATAACACGGGATTTAATCCCATAGAAGAAAGTTTTTTTCCTGTAATATAAATGCAATAGGTGGATTACATCTTGATGATACGAAATTAGATTCATATTATCAATAACAATATCTAATCTATTTAATCTTAATAGATTCATCGTCGAAAATGAAATAGTCTAAAAAAGACCTTTTATCTATATATATTTTAAGTGGAATCACCAATCTAATCTAGAATTCCATTTAATTTCTCCTATTTTTCCATTCTCTGGTCTTTATTTCTTTATTTTATAGAAACGACCAACCGCGGTCCTTATAATAATTATTTAATCTAAGCCGTAGTGACGTCTGACCCGTGCGTTATTCCATTGGCCGCATAGCATACCTAAATAGTAGAGGTAAAATGGAAAGGAGACGAGTTCGAAACAAAGTGTTTTTTTTCGTTATCTAATCCTCTTAGATAACCAATAAATGTAATAAAGGCGGATTAGAAATATAGGTATAAAAAATAAATATTCCGACAAATTCACTATTGTTTTCAATTATTCAATTAGTAATTAAGTTAAGTAAGGTTCCACAAAAAATTGGAACTGTAAGCTAAAAAAGGTTTTTCGTCGAAAAGAAAATATGTACCAGTCGGGTAACTACCTGAATTTTATTGTATATCGTAACGAATACAGTTTTTTGATATATGCCCTTGGAAACATATGGGTAGTCTATTCTATTTTATAGATCTGGAGGAAGCAAAAAAAGAAAACTGGTATGTCTCTCTTGGAATCATGAGTACGGGAATACCTCCAACTACACATGTTTCTTCTAGATCAATTAATATTAGTTTTAGTTAAAGTAATTGAACTTCTTTCTTTGTTTGATTCGAATCAAACAAAGAAAGAAGTTCGGGATCCCTCAGACAACAGAATCCCGCCTTGCGCCCCCTCTCTTCACAGAAAATAGAGAAGAAAAACGAATGGATTCACCGCGCCAGATTTGATGTCGGGACTGACGGGGCTCGAACCCGCAGCTTCCGCCTTGACAGGGCGGCGCTCTGACCGATTGAACTACAATCCCAGAATTTCAGGGTTAGGTTTACAGGATATCTATTTTTTTTTCAAATAGTTTTTCTTATAACAAAGACAAAGACGGCTATTTGAAAGACTGCACATGGATAGAAATTAGAGTGAGAATGAAAGGATTCCTAGAAATCCTGTGGTGCCCATAACCAGATCAAAACACGGTAGAAATCAAAAAAGGGGAATGTTACAGACAAATTTTGTCCCCTTTTGGATATCGGTGACTTCTAGAGGACAAATCTATTTGGTTACATCATTTTAGGGAAATGGCGAATTAGTGGGCCGAGCTGGATTTGAACCAGCGTAGACATATCGTCAACGAATTTACAGTCCGTCCCCATTAACCGCTCGGGCATCGACCCCGGAATAAAAATTCGAGGTTTATTGATAATTAATGATTAACTTTCTTTCGTAGAACCTTACCCCCAGGGGAAGTCGAATCCCCGCTGCCTCCTTGAAAGAGAGATGTCCTGACCACTAGACGATAGGGGCATACCTGCCCGATCGCCATCATACTACGATCATAGTATGCTCAATTTTTTGGAATTGTCAATATAATGAATGACTTGACTCAATACGGAAAAAATTCTCTGTTTTCACGCTTCCATGAAGTAGAAATCCGGAAAAGGATCCAAGAAAAATTTTTCTTGGATCTATGTTAGATTAGTACATGTATAAAATGTATATAGATTAAGTAAATCTCTTTTTTCTTGCTAGGATAGAGTAATAAAATAAATAGGATAGGATGGCCATGAAAGAATTCATAACCATAACATGGCTTAAAAAAATCCGAATTGAACTACTTTTTTTACTATATAACTTGACTTTCAGGATAAATTCGATTTTTGATTTCTTATTTTCCTGAATGATCCCCTATTCATACATGTATATATATAGTATCCGCATAGTTAATGCAGTAGACTCATAACAACCAATGCAATGGATTTTATCGAAATTTTCGATAATGGGCCCTTTTAACTCAGTGGTAGAGTAACGCCATGGTAAGACGTAAGTCGTCGGTTCAAATCCGATAAAGGGCTTTTCAAAAAAAAATTCCGCGATCAAAAATTTTAGACTTTTAGTAGATAATACAAAATACATTTTTTATCTTTATTCCCACTTATCTTTCCTAAAGAAAAAAAAATTTCTTAAAAATAAGACCGCATGGTGCATTTTTCATTCGAATGAATTCAAGTAGAACGTTTGTTCATTCAAACAAAATGTTTGTTCATTAAGATTAAGATAAGTTCATTGGGATTCATTAGGATAAGATGATTAAGTAGTCACATTAATTATAATTCTATTAAATTTCAATTAAGAGGATTGTTTTTCCACTACAGGTTCTACTTTTCCCCACTTTTCGTTTGATTATTATCCTATTCCTATTTTCTTTTAGCCCTGATACATAGACCTATTATTGGATAACCGACCGTGAACCACTAAACAAAAGTCTTCCTGCTAAAAGATATCAGATAAATTCGGAATCAAGAAAATAAAAAAATAAGTGGACCTGACCCATTGAATGATGAATATATCATCTATTCTGATATTAAAAAATAGTTGATACAGATAAAGTTGTCGAAAGCGGCGGGTGGGCTTTTTTATTTCCCTGTACCACGCAAAACAAAAAATTTGTCGATATTTCTGATTGAATCCTTTTCTCTTGTTTGTTCATAAATGTTCCATAGGAATAAATCACTATTTCTTTCTTCCCCCGAAAAAGATTTCTTTTGAATCACAAATCGATTTTAATATCTTTTTTTTATGATTTCCATAACATATAGAAAGGACCTATTTCTATCTATATAGGATTTCGATATGGATATCAGATCATC